TATTGGAGATCCCATTTCCGTACCAACTCAAGATATGCTTATTGGACTCTATATATTAACGATCGGGAATCGTCGAGGTATTTGTTCAAATAGGTATAATCCATGTAATCGAAGAAACTATCAAAATGAAACGGTTGACGATAATAAGTATACGAAAGAGAAAGAACCCTATTTTTGTAGTTCCTATGATGCACTTGGAGCTTATCGGCAGAAACGAATCAATTTAGATAGTCCTTTGTGGCTCCGGTGGCGACTCGATCAACGTGTCATTGCCTCAAGAGAAGTTCCCATCGAAGTTCAATATGAATCTTTGGGTACCTATCATGAGATTTATGGGCACTATCTAATAGTAAGAAGTGTAAAAAAAGAAATCCTTTGTATATACATTCGAACAACTGTTGGTCATATTTCTTTTTATCGAGAAATAGAAGAAGCCATACAAGGGTTTTGTCGGGCCTACTCATACGATACCTAAGCTAAGTAATTATGTGATACCGTGGGAATTCGGTTCTCTACGGCTCAACCGGTATCATAATTCCTGAATTTCTACGTGAATCAAGATCGAGGAAAGGAAGTCTTCAAATCACTGACTCAAACCCATTGTCGAATCCTACTCAGCGGAATATGGAGGTACTTATGGCAGAACGGGCCGATCTGGTTTTTCACAATAAAGTGATAGATGCAACTGCCATGAAACGACTTATTAGCAGATTAATAGATCACTTCGGAATGGCATATACATCGCACATCCTGGATCAAGTAAAGACTCTGGGTTTCCAGCAAGCCACTGCTACATCCATTTCATTAGGAATTGATGATCTTTTAACAATACCTTCTAAGGGATGGCTAGTCCAAGATGCTGAACAACAAAGTTTGATTTTAGAAAAGCACCATCATTATGGGAATGTACACGCGGTAGAAAAATTGCGTCAATCCATTGAGATATGGTATGCTACAAGTGAATATTTGAGACAAGAAATGCATCCTAATTTTAGGATGACTGATCCTTCTAATCCAGTCCATATAATGTCCTTTTCGGGAGCTAGAGGAAATGCATCTCAGGTACACCAATTAGTAGGTATGAGAGGATTAATGTCGGACCCCCAAGGACAAATGATTGATTTACCCATTCAAAGCAATTTACGCGAAGGACTTTCTTTAACGGAATATATAATTTCCTGCTACGGAGCCCGCAAAGGAGTTGTGGATACTGCTGTACGAACATCAGATGCTGGATACCTCACGCGTAGACTTGTTGAAGTAGTTCAACACATTGTTGTGCGTAGAACAGATTGTGGCACTATCCGAGGTATTTCGGTGAGTCCTCGAAATGGGATGACGGAAAAAATTTGGATCCAAACACTAATTGGTCGTGTATTAGCAGACGATATATATATGGGTCTACGATGCATTGCCACTCGAAATCAAGATATTGGTATTGGACTTGTCAATCGATTCATAACCTTTCGAGCACAATCAATATATATTCGAACCCCCTTTATTTGCAGGAGTACATCTTGGATCTGTAGATTATGTTATGGTCGGAGTCCCACTCATGGCGACCTGGTCGAATTGGGAGAAGCAGTAGGTATTATTGCAGGTCAATCAATTGGGGAACCCGGGACTCAACTAACATTAAGAACTTTTCATACCGGTGGAGTATTTACAGGTGGTACTGCAGAACATGTACGAGCTCCTTCTAATGGAAAAATAAAATTCAATGAGGATTTGGTTCATCCCACACGTACACGTCATGGACATCCTGCTTTTCTATGTTATATAGACCTGTATGTAACTATTGAGAGTCAGGATATTCTACATAATGTGAATATTCCACCAAAAAGTTTTCTTTTAGTTCAAAACGATCAATATGTAGAATCAGAACAAGTGATTGCTGAGATTCGCGCTGGAACATCCACTTTCAATTTTAAAGAGAGGGTTCGAAAACATATTTATTCTGACTCAGAGGGAGAAATGCACTGGAGTACCGATGTGTACCATGCGCCTGAATATAGATATGGTAATGTTCATCTCTTACCAAAAACAAGTCATTTATGGATATTATCAGGAGGTCCGTGCAGATCCAGTATAGTCACTTTTTCGCTCCACAAGGATCAAGATCAAATGAATCTTCATTCTCTTTCTGTCGAACGGAGATATATTTCTGACCTCTCAGTGACTAATGATCGAGTGAGACACAAATTGTTTAGTTCGGATCCTTCCAGTAAAAAAGGGCAGGGGATTCTTGATTATTCAGGACCTGATCGAATCATATCTAATGGTCATTGGAATTTCCTATATCCTGCCATTCTCCACGAGAATTCTGATTTATTGGCGAAAAGGCGAAGAAATAGATTCATCATCCCATTCCAATATGATCAAGAACGGGAGAAAGAACTAATGCCCCGTTCTGGTATCTCGATTGAAATACCCATAAATGGGATTTTACGTAGAAATAGTATTCTTGCTTATTTCGACGATCCCCGATACAGAAGAAGTA